AGATGTTAATCGTAAGCAAGAAGATTGTTTACGAAGAAACAACAAGAAAAATTCATATTCTGATACATAAAAGTTATATAAGAATCGAGATAGTCTTTTATTTTCTTTTGAAAATAGAAAAATGGATTTCATTGAAGTAATACGACTATTCCAATTTGAATAATAGTTGAGAAAGAATCGCAATAAATGCAAAGATGGAACATCTTGGATTCGGTATTCAAGGAGTTGAACCAAGATTCCAAAATGGATAGGATAGGGTATTTCTATATGTGATAGATAATGTAAATGCAAAAATTTGTCTTCTAAAAAGGGAAATATGGAATGAATAGATCGTAAATTTTGAAACTTTGGTATTTCTTTTTCTTCCGAACAAGATAGTTGTCCTAGCGAGAATGGGATTTCTACAACGATTGCAAACCCCTCAGATAGAATCTGAGAATAAAACTCCGAATAAAAATGATTGCTGTGATCCAACAATCGATCTTGGTTAGAATGATTAACCGAATTAATCCAAAAATTCTGCTGATACATTCGAATAATTAAACGTTTCACAAGTAGTGAACTAAATTTCTTGTTATTACAACCATAAATTTCCACAGGTTCAGAACCTTTTAATACATAATCATGGGCAAATGCATAAATATATTCCTGAAAGAGAAATGGGTAAACGAAGTATTGTTGACGAGATTTTTGTTTTTCTGAATACCCTTCGAATTTTGCCATTTGTGTTTCTACTTGAATCAGAGAAAAAAAGCATTTCTCGATTTATCAAATAATGATACATAGTGCAATATGGTCAGAACAGGGTGTTACATTTTTTTAAACAAACCCTGAAAAGAAAGGGAGTCTAATCCATAGATCTTTTTCTGCTCCTTTTCTACCTAATTAGTTTAGGTTTGTTCTAATTACAAAAAAGAACAAATCTTTTATTTTTGCAGGCCAATCGCTCTTTTGACTTTGGATTGGAATAGAGTCTCTTTATCAATATACTGCTTTTTTTACACATTCAATTCATAACATTCCTTTTCAATCCATAATCAAGAATAATTAGGATTCCTAAAAAAAATTAAAGGGTCCACCGATAGGGAAACCCAACCTTTCCCCGCATCAGGTACTAATCTATTTTTAACGTCTAATTAGATCGGGGAATCATTTCAATTAAGAAGTTAAGCTCGTTGCTTTTCATTTTACCAGAATTAGAGCCAAGCTCTATCCATTTATTCACTAGACCCAGAAAATCGGAATTTTTTATACTAAAAAAAAGAAATTGATTTTATTACGACATGCTATTTTTTCCATTCATTACCTTTGAGGATCAGTCGTGGTCTTCTAGACTCTACCAAGAGTCTCGACGAATTTGTTGCTTCATCCAAATGTGTAAAAGATCATAGTCGCACTTAAAAGCCGAGTACTCTACCATTGAGTTAGCAACCCAGATAAAATAAGATCTTAGATACGATCGAAATCCAAAAATCGATGGAATTACACCGGAGGCTCCTGGTAAAACATTGAATTAGCAAGACATCAAAAGAAAGATTTTATCACCCATTAAAAACACTCAAATACTAAAATAAACAGATCGGTTAAATTTCACGGAGCGGCCCCAATCATAATAGCAAAATTGTTATTTTTTTAGCATTTAAATAGAAAATATTATATGAAAGTACATGCAAGGGGGGCAACCCTATCATTTGAGCAAAGTGTAGACAGAAATACCTAATATGGAGTGACGATAAAGAGACCTATCTAGCTACAAATTCTAGCTGTTCAATAGACCTTTGTCAATAGAAATACAAAGGTAAGAAAAACAATTAGATACAAATAAGGAAATTAAATAAGGACTTTTGTTGGATTGGCACGACATAAATGCAGCAAAAAAATAGGACTAAAAAAGAGGCAAATTGTGTCTAAATAATTAAGGGATATTAACGACCCCCCCCACTTTTTTATTTTTTATTCATTTAGTTTTTCAATTAACTTAAAGTTCTTTCTTTATCTTTAAAAAATTCCGCTTTCCTTAAAATATCATAAACTGTTCTTGTAGGTTGAGCACCTTTTTCAAGGAAATAGAGGATAGCTGGAACATTTAAACAAGTTTGATTCTTTATCGGATCATAAAAACCTACTTTTTGAAGATCTCTTCCTTCTCTTCGAGATCGAACATCAATTGCAACGATTCGATAGACAGCTTATTGGGATAGATGTAGATAAACAATGCCCCCCCCCTAGAAACGTATAGGAGGTTTTCTCCTCATACGGCTCGAGAAAATGATTCGAATTTCTATCTTATCTATAATACAAGTAGATAGAAATTAGACTATGACTTGTATTAATTTCCTTATAGAAGAAAAAACAAATTTCATTTATACTCATGACTCAAGTTGGCTAATTTTGACTGACAGAATTCAAAGGATAAATCCTTCGAAATTTTTTGAGTCGTCTCTAAACTCTTTTCTTTATCTCATCTCAAACAAATTCACTTTTATTCCTTATTCTGATCTAATGTTGAGATGGTTGAAAATCATGTTTACTTGTTCCGGAATCCTTTATCTTTGATTTGTGAAATCCTTGGGTTTAGACATTACTTCGGGAATTCCTATTCTTTTTTCTTTCAAAAGAGTAGCAACATACCCTTTCTTTTTTTCTTATTTCCTTCAATAAAGCATTTTCCTCTTCTAGAGAAATCGAATATGAACGATTGATTCTGATAGACTTTTAATCGAAAAAGTTTTCCAATCTTCCAAAATTAGACCTTTTCTTATTTTTTAACCTTTCAATTTCTATATCAATTTCTATATTAAGGATAGACTAACAAAGTTGGCCTAATTTATTAGTTTTCACTAACCCTAGATTCGTTCCCTTCATAAAAAATCAATTCGGTCTTTTCGAGCTCCATCATGTACTATTTACTTACAAACAACCCAGCGCGAATTCGGTTCGGGACAAATAGAACAGACTATGTCGAGCCAAGAGCATTTTCATTACTATGGAAAATGGTGGATAGAAAAATCCACAATCGATCATTTCCTTCAAGTCGCACGTTGCTTTCTACCACATCGTTTTAAACGAAGTTTTACCATAACATCCCTCTAATTTCATTGCAAAGTGGTATCAAGAATTGATCCAATATGGATGGAATCATGAATAGTCATTGGTTTTGTATACTAATTCAAACTTGCTATCTATGGAGAAATGTGGATAAAAAAAATAAGTATTTATCGGGGAAGACTCTGCAAGGATCCAATTTATTTAAATCCATATTCTATCATATGAATGAAACATAGTTTGAAAAAGAGGAATAAAATAGTTTGCTTAAGACTTATTTATTATTGAATTTCCATCCTCAACAGAGAACTCAATATGATCAATCCTGAAATGAGAAGAATCAACTCTTCTCCAACAAGTAAACTATGCCAATGAAAAGATTAGCAGTTTTTTGTTAGTTATAAATTTTTCATAGTTCTTCGACAGGAATAAAAGGAGTAACAAAAGAACGAAAAAATGAAGTAAAAAAAATTAGTGTAATGTAAAGTAAAATTAAGGTCTTTGCTTTTACTTATAGCATTCTTTCTTTTAGGTAACAGAAAGAACTAAAAATTAAAAATAAGAAAAGTATGATTTTTTTTTTCAATCAATTCCAAAGTCGAGTAGACAGAATATATAAATTTATCTCTAATAGAAAAATCTAGTCTTTATCCGTAGAAAGGAAACCCCTTTTTCTTGACATTAGGTGTCAAATGTATCCTGTAAGAATTCCCACTTCATGGGTATGGAGCATAAAGTTTATCTAAAAAGTTAGAATAGAATTTGAAAACACATACACATATGAGTAATGAGTAGCAGGAGCATATCCTGAACGTGCCTGACAGACAAAAATTTTTAATGAAAAATAAAGATATTCAATTTGGCTGGACTTGCCATTTGATTTTGTTTTCTGAGAAAGAAAAAGAATCCTTAGAAATGCATCTAATTTAAGAGTTCATAAGAAATAATTATTATCTTTAATAAGCTTTTGTGTCGTGCAGGGCACAATACGATTCTATCTTTCGTTTCATGAAAGATAAATCTGGGACGGAAGGATTCGAACCTCCGAATAACGGGACCAAAACCCGCTGCCTTACCACTTGGCCACGCCCCATTTCGTTTTATGCGACACTAATAAAGTGTATTTTACATATATATTAATCGTCAATCCCACTTCAATTACCTAAAAAACGAGGGATATTTTCTTGCTAGGATTCTAAACATGTGGATAATATAGAATCCAAAAATGCATTGATCATTAAATGGAATTCTATTAAGATATTATATGAAAGTCGAATTTCTTCCATTCTCATTTGAGAATGCGAATACAAGGAGGTATTTTTTGTTTGGGAAAGTCCGAAGAAAAAAGGATTTTGAATCCACCTTTTCTTTTCCTTTTTCCCTTAGAAAAATAACTCAATCAAAATCCAATTATCTACTCTACAAGAACGAAATGCTTGTTATGCCTAATATACTTAGTTTAACCTCTATCTGTTTTAATTCTGGTCTTTATCCGACTAGTTTTTTCTTAGCCAAATTGCCTGAAGCTTATGCCATTTTCAACCCAATCGTGGATGTTATGCCTGTCATACCTGTACTCTTTTTTCTATTAGCGTTTGTTTGGCAAGCTGCTGTAAGTTTTCGATGAAATGTTTACTATTTTGTTTTGTCTCCCAAATTGAATCATGTATTCATTCCAAAAAAATGCAAAAATGTAGAAGAGCCGAGAAGTCTTATATTATGAACTTTCGATTCTAAAATTCAAATTCTTCCACATTGATAAGACTGCTTATTATAAAATAAAGCAATTCTTGCAATTTTTTTTAGAATGGATTTTTGCATTTTTTAGGTGTCAAAATAAAAAAAATCATCCTCGTGGATCTGTGCGGTAAGGAAAAACGGGTAATCTATTCCTTAAAAAAAAATCTTGGAGATTATGTAATGCTTACTCTCAAACTCTTTGTTTATACAGTAGT